ACAAAACAGAATAAAATAAATTTGATCAATAAAATTTTATCAATATTCGGATTTTTTGTATATATAGGAAATTCAAGCGAAGGTTACGTTTTCCAATTTCTTCTGTAATTTCTTCTGTAGAGATCTAATTGTTCTAGTCAACTTTTTTCTTTATAGCTATAGCTGCAAGTTATCATGACATAATAGATCGGTGATCCGACATTTAGAGAAAACGAGAGTAGAGATTTTAAATCATGTAAATAAAAAAATAGATAAAAGATAAAAAAAGAGCCGGCTATCGGAATCGAACCGATGACCATCGCATTACAAATGCGATGCTCTAACCTCTGAGCTAAGCGGGCGGATATAAGAGCAATAGTGTATAGGAATACAGGAAACTATCGGATCTTAGCTATTTCCTAGTGATTCTTATTCTTTCTTTTATTTATTGATTCTTTCAATTTCTTCTATTTCTTAAATATTAGTTATATATTTTATATTCTATTTAGAAAATAGAAAAGAAAACTATTTAATTTAGATCTAGATAAATTAGATATCTAAATAGAAATCTCAATTCAATTCTATATTCATATATATGAAATATGAAAAGAAAATATCAATGAAATTAGAATTCAAAATGAAAAAAAAAGAAGAATGAATATCGACCGTTCCACTATTCAAAACTACACTGTAAAAATGAAGGAGTAGGAAAGGCATAGATATATATGTGGTATATATCTATCCATATTGAATTGCGGATAGATCAATGATAAAATCATTTTAGATTGAAAAAATAGGTTTTATAGATGAAATGATATAATATAGAATAGAGGAAAAAAATAAAATAACAGCATACACTTTTTCAATATCGGAATCATTACCTAATGGATTCAATAGTGCCAAGATAAATGAAAGGGGTGGATGGAATTACAGCCGGAGCCTTGTCTCAAAGGCTCAAAGGAAAAGGGGATATGGCGAAATTGGTAGACGCTACGGACTTGATTGGATTGAGCCTTGGTATGGAAACCTGCTAAGTGGTAACTTCCAAATTCAGAGAAACCCTGGAACTAAAAAAGGGCAATCCTGAGCCAAATCTTTGTTTCGAGAGAAAAAACTATGGAAAAGGAGAAAAAAAAGGGGATAGGTGCAGAGACTCAATGGAAGCTGTTCTAACGAATGAAATTGATTACGTTACGTTAGTAGCTAAAAGACTTCTATCGAAATGACAGAAAGGATACGTCTTATATACCTAAGACATACGTATACATACTGACATAGCAAACGATTAATCACAACCCAAATCTTATATCAAATTCTATTTTGTATCTCTATATATTTAGATATATTTAGATATGAAATTTGAAATTTCTATATGAAAATAGAAATCTTCTCTTTCTTTCTATTAATATTATAATATGAGTAATCTAAAATATGTAAAATATGAGTAATATAATAGTATGAGATAAGGATCTATAAGAAACCCTATATTTCTATTCTTTTTTAATTAGAATGATAGAGATCAAAAAGATATATCAAAAATTGAAGAGTTATTGTGAATCAATTCCAATTGAAGTTGAAAAAAGAATAGAATTCGAATATTCAATGATCAAATTATTCATTCCAGAATTTTTGATAGATCTTTTGAAATTGAATCGGACGAGAATAAAGAGAGAGTCCCATTTTACATGTCAATACCGACAACAATGAAATTTATAGTAAGAGGAAAATCCGTCGAATTTTTCAATCGTGAGGGTTCAAGTCCCTCTATCCCCAATAAAAAACCCATTTTACTTCCTCGCTCTTTATTTATCCTCATCCTCTTTATTCATTTTTTTTCATCAGTGACTCAGTTTAAACAAAATGAAATATCTTTTTCATTTTATTCACTCTGTTCTTTCACAAATAGATCTGAATCTAAATCCTCGTATCTTTTTCCAATCCAATCTCATTTGTTTTGGATAATACGATATAATACGATATGAAGATATATGTTCAAGGAATCTCCGTTATTGAATCATTCATAGTCTATATCTTTTTCCTTACATTTACAAAAAAAGTCTTCTTTTTGAAGATCCAAGAATTTCAGGGGCTAGAGCCAATTTTTTAAGATTTTCTTTTTTAGTTCTTTTCATTGACATAGATAGAAGTACTCTGCTAGGATGATCCACGGGAAATGGTCGGGATAGCTCAGTTGGTAGAGCAGAGGACTGAAAATCCTCGTGTCACCAGTTCAAATCTGGTTCCTGACACGTTAATAATGTATCGGATAGGTATTTCTTAATACCTCATACAAATGAAATTAATTCATTAAGACGGATCGGGATAGATATTCTTTACTTTCTTTTTCATTTTTTCAATTCTATTTCTATATGTGATGTTTAATATAGAATATAGAATGCTCTTATACTTAGTTCTTTTTCTTTTCTATTCTACTTAATTATTATACTTCTTATCTTATATATTTTTTTTCTATATTTTTTCTATTTCATATTGATCTTATATCTTAGAAATAGAAAGTGAA